CAAGGTTCCTTAACCAAACACAGGTTTAGGTTTCCCTGAAAATCCTTAATTTGAACCAAGACGTTCACAAGATATTCTATTTTTGCATAGAAACAGATTCGTTCAAGAAAAACTCCAAAAGATGTTGATCGTAAATGAGAAGATTGGTTACGTAAAAAGAATAAAACAGATTCATATTCTCCTACATGAGAATTATATAAGAATAAGAATAACCTTTCATCTCTTTTTGAAAAAGCGGAACTGGCTTTATTTAGCCTATTAAGAGTATTCCAATTACAATACTCATTGAGAAAAAATCGTAATAAATGCAAAGAAGAAGCATCTTTTAACCAATAGCAAAGAGTTTGAACCAAGATTTCCCCGTGGACAGAGTAGGGTATTAGGATATCTAATACAAGATTTAGATGTGGAAAATTTTCTTCTAAAAAAGGAAATACTGAATGAATCGATCGTAAATTCTGAGATTTTACTATCTTTTTCTTTTCTAGACACGACATTAATCGTAGAGAAAATGGAATTTCCACAATCAACGCAAAACCCTCTGATAAAATGTTAGAATACAAATTCTTGTTAAGCGTCAAAAAAGGGTTTTTGTGTGAATCATTAGGAGTACTAAGAAAATGATTCGGTTGATACATTTGAGTAATTAACCGTTTCACAATCAGTAAACTAGATTTATTGCCGTAACCCTGATTTTCCGACAAATTCGATCTATCAAAAACATGATCACGAGCAAATGTATAAATAAACTCCTGAAAGATAAGGGGATATAGGAAGTCATGTTGTTGAGATTTCTCTGGCTGTAAATATCTTTGGATTTCCTCCATTTGAACTTCTAGTTGAATCAAAGGGAGAAGATTTTTGGGGTTATCAAATGATACATAGTGCAATACAGTTAAAATAAGATATTCTAGTAAGAATAGATGCTTTGGAAGCAGGTAAACTTATCAACGGATTTTCCACTCTCTCATTTTCCATTCATTTCATTTAATTTGTTGATACTATATATAGTTATAGTATATAACTATATACTATACCTATATATACTATAGGATACCAAGATGATTCGAAACCTTTTATTTTTGAAACCTAATCGCTCTTTTGATTTCGGAAAAAACTTTCTTTATCAATATACTGTTTCTTTTACACACACATCTCCATTCCACATATAGAGAATGCCAATAGTTAGGATTCAGTAAAAAACCTAGAATCCCCTCGTAGGGGGGAAGCCCTTCCCATATCAGGCACTAATCCGTTTTTAACGTCTAATTAGATCGGGAATTATTCAAATTAAGAACCGAAGCTGGTTGCTTTTTCTTTCTGATAATTAATCGATAATTGAAGCTATGGGGCCCTATCCATTTATTCATTCGACCTAACTTGATTTTATTCCATTCCAAAAATTCAAACAGGGTTTTTACCGATCCGATAAAAATGAAATATCCTCAGAATTGCCCACTGATACGACATGCTATTTTTTCCATTTATTCCCTTTCAGGATCAGTCGCGGTCTTCTAAACCATACCAATGGTATGGACGAATTTCTCACTTCATCAAAACGTGTAAAAAATTCTAGTCGCACTTAAAAGCCGAGTACTCTACCGTTGAGTTAGCAACCCGAAGAAAATATAGATTCAAAAAATTTCAGTAAAACAATATAGATACAATCCAAATCCGTAGAGTAAAATACAACAAAGTGTTATATAAAAAAAATATACAGAATTGGAAAAATTGAGAAAATTAGGGAACGAAAATAAATAGACCGGGTTGACTTATCACGATAAATTATATTTCTTCGATACACTCTTGTCAATATAAATGTTGAGAAAACAATACAGTGGAGGGGGGGATCAAAAAAACACGTATAGAAAAATTTGACAAAGTTATATCCAAATCGCTACCCCCCCCCTTTTTTTTGTATTTCTTTAATTGAATCTCATTTGATTACACAGAAGTTCATTAAAAACTTCAGCTTTTTTAAAAAGATTCTGAACAGTTTCTGTAGGTTGAGCGCCTTTCTTAAGGAAATATAGAATAACAGGAACATTTAAATAAGTTTGATTCTTCATTGGATCATAAAAGCCCACTTTTCGAAGATCTTTTCCTTCTCTTCGAGATCGACTATCAATTGCAACGATTCGATAGACGGCTCATTGGGATAGATATAAATGAACAATACCCCCCCTAGAACCGTATAGGAAGTTTTCTCCTCGTACGGCTCGAGAAAAATGTTTGATTCAAGGTTATATAATTCTAATAACATAAATGCCAAATGAGCCTATAAAATCAATTAGACTTTGTTTCAGTCTTTTTTCTTCCTGAAAAAACCATTCGTACTCAAAACTCGTAACTCAAGTTGTATAACCCTCTTCATTTCTTGAGTGGTCTTTAGTCCCTTTTGTTTATCCCGTTTCAAATTGAAAATTCGATTTCGATTCTTTAATCGTATCCAATTATTGAGATTTGGATACGATTAGCCAATTAAAGGGTTTTTCCTTGTTTTTATTAGATCCTTTATACTTATTTTAAATCATTGGGTTTAGACATTACTTCGGTGCTTCTTAATCCTTTCAAAATGGCAGCAACATACCCCTTTTTGATTTCTTTCTTTCTATCAAAGAATCCCACGGCCAGTTGATTCCCCCACAGTACACTTTGAATGAAACGAAAAGGTTGATCAATTCCAACCAGTTTTGCTTTTGAATTGGGAATTTGCTCAAATCGGATCCTTTCTATTTCTATATATATATGGAAGATATATTTACGAAGTTGTTCCAATTGATTAATTGGCATTTAACCCTAGACCCTTACCCCCCAGAAATGAATTAATCTTTTCTACTCGAGCTACACCGGGGACTATTTAGAATCCAACAAAAACGAAGGATTCAAGTTTAACAGAACAAACAATGTCGAGCTAAGAGCATCTTCATCCCTAGATAAATCGAAAATGGTGGATGTCAAAATCCACAACAGATTCTGTCCTTCAAGTCGCACGTTGCTTTCTGCCACATCGTTTCAAACGAAGTTTTACCATAATATTCCTCTAAGTCGGAACCGTTATGAAATTGATTCAATCATAGAATCATGAATAGTCATTTGGTTCAGCTGTTCATAGAGATTGTAATCTAGATCTTTTCTTCCCTATATGATAGGGAAAGACAGCAACCTTAACACCCATTAATAGTATACCATTACAGTTAATTCAAAAGTAAAAGGATTTCGAGTTGAAATTGAAAAAGTTTCCTATTTAAATTCAATTTAATAAAAATTGGATAATAAGCATCACCTTTGATCTTATGGGGGTAGGTCCTTCTTAAAATTTCAAATAGATAAGATGTAAGTTGAGATTTGAATCTTTATTCTTTTCGGCTTATTATTTATTACGAAAATAAAAATTCTTTGTCATTGAAATATTTGTCATTGAAATTGAAATAGAAGGATACGTATCGTATAAGTAAAACATTTCTTCATTTTAGAAGATTCAATGGTATATGTATATAGCGTGTTTAACATGAAATTGAATAATAAATTCATAAATGGCTTCTTGTCAGAAAGAGAATAAAATCAAAGGATAAATCACCCCTGCCTCAATCGTTACATAGATTTCCAATTTTTTATTCGAGTCAAAAATCAAATATTGAAATAAACTGAGATTCAACGACCAAACATTGGTATTGAAATTAATGTGGATTAATTCTTATCCACTCCCTTACTTCCTTCTAAGTAAATAATGGAGTAGACACTGGGACGGAAGGATTCGAACCTCCGAATAGCGGGACCAAAACCCGTTGCCTTACCGCTTGGCTACGCCCCATTTCAATTTTGAATCGATACCAAGAAACAATAATATTGTTATTGTTTTTTTGTCAACCCCAGCCAAAAATCTCTATATTTCTATTTCTCGAATACTTTTATACTGGCATTTTCATACATCTATATATAGAAATAGAAAATTCAACAAAATTTATTGATCATTACATAGAATTCAATTAAGATATTGTATGAAAGTATCATTTCTTCTATTCTCCTTTGAGAATGGGAGGCTTTTTGATTGAGTGGATGCAAAGAAAAAGAAGAATGTCTACCTTACTTACTTTCTTCCTTTTTCTTTATATCAAAAACTCAATTCAAAATGAAAATGCAATTATCGGCAAGACCAAAACGTCTGTTATGCTTAATATCGTTAATTTGATCTGTATTTCTATTAATTCTGCCCTTTATTGGAGTAGTTTTTTCTTGGGAAAATTGCCCGAAGCGTATGCTTTTTTGAATCCAATCGTAGATATTATGCCAGTCATACCTGTGCTTTTTTTCCTCTTAGCTTTTGTTTGGCAAGCTGCTGTAAGCTTTCGATAAGATCCTTTAGAATATTATATTAATAATATTATCCTAGATAATGGATGATTTCGTCCAGAAAAGATTCGAAAAATTGAAAAAATCAGATAAGTTTTAGAGTATGAACCCTAGACTCGCACACTGAAGTTCTTGTATAGTCGATAGAAATTTAGCTTACGCCCATTTTCTCGTTTTTGACCCCTTTTCCAGTGAAAGACCCTAACCCCATTAGGGTCTCGCGAAAAATCGAAATATATATATATATATATAGCATTATGCCATAATGACAATAGTTTTTAATGAAAAAACAAATTCATTTGTAACAGTTCATTTCTAATTCTAGAAGCAACCTCATTTCTTGGTGTCAAAATGCAATATGTGTTATAAAAATGGAAGATTTATTCTCTTTTTTTTTTCTTTCAAAAAATAATTTGGAGATTGTGTAATGCTTACACTGAAACTCTTCGTTTATACCGTAGTGATATTTTTTGTTTCCCTCTTTATCTTTGGATTCCTATCTAATGATCCGGGGCGCAATCCTGGACGTGAAGAATAAAACCAAAATTGGTTCATTTTCCAATTTTCTTAGGATTTTTCCACACGTTTAACGAATAACTAAGATTTTCAAAATAAAAAAATCAAGGTATCAACAGAAACGGAAAGAG